GTGATAGGTTCTATAGGAACTGGACGATCCTGTTTGGTCAAATACCTAGCGACAAACTCCTATGTTCCTTTCATTACGGTATTTCCGAACAAGTTCCTGGACGACAAGCTTAAAGGTTATCTTATTGATGATATCGATATTGATGATAGTGACGATATTGATGATAGTGACGATATTGATGATAGTGATGGTATTGATGATAGTGATGATGACCTTGATATTGATATGGAGCTGCTAACTATGACGAATGTGCTAACTATGTATATGACGCCGAAAATAGACCGATTTGAGATCACCCTTCAATTCGAATTAGCAAAAGCAATGTCTCCTTGCATAATATGGATTCCAAACATTCATGATCTGCATGTGAATGAGTCGAATTACTTATCCCTCGGTCTATTAGAGAACTATCTCTCCAGTGAAAGATGTTCCACTGGAAAGATTCTTGTTATTGCTTCGACTCATATTCCCCAAAAAGTGGATCCCGCTCTAATAGCTCCGAATAAATTAAATACATGCATTAAGATACGAAGGCTTCTTCTTCCACAACAACGAAAGCACTTTTTCATTCTTTCATATACTAGGGGATTTCACTTGGAAAAGAAGATGTTCCATACTACTGGATTCGGGTCCATAACCATGGGTTCCAATGCACGAGATCTTGTAGCACTTATCAATGAGGCCCTATCAATTAGTATTACACAGAAGAAATCCATTATAGAAACTAATACAATTAGATCAGCTCTTCATAGAAAAACTTGGCATTTTCGATCCCAGATAAGATCAGTTCAGGATCATGGGATCCTTTTCTATCAGATAGGAAGGGCTGTTGCACAAAATGTACTTCTAAGTAATTGCCCCATAGATCCTATATCTATCTATATGAAGAAGAAATCATGTAAGGGAGGGGATTCTTATTTGTACAAATGGTACTTCGAACTTGGAACGAGCATGAAGAAATTAACGATACTTCTCTATCTTTTGAGTTGTTCTGCCGGATCGGTCGCTCAAGATCTTTGGTCTTCATCCAGACCCGATGAAAAAAATTGGATCACTTCTTATGGATTCGTTGAGAATGATTCTGATCTAGTTCATGGCCTATTACTATTATTACTATTAGAAGTAGAAGTAGAAGGCGCTCTGGCTCTGGCGGGATCCTCACGGACAGAAAAAGATTGCAGTCAGTTTGATAATAATCGAGTGACATTGCTTCTTCGTTCCGAACCAAGGAATCAGTTAGATATGATGCAAAATGGATCTTGTTCTATCGTTGATCAGAGATTTCTATATGAAAAATACGAATCGGAGTTTGAAGAAGGGGCCCTCGATCCGCAACAGATAGAGGAGGATTTATTCAATCACATAGTTTGGGCTCCTAGAATATGGCGCCCTTATGGCAATCTATTTGATTGTATCGAAAGGCCCACTGAATTGGGATTTCCCTATTGGGCTGGGTCATTTCGGGGCAAACGGATCATTTATCATAAAGAGGATGAGCTTCAAGAGAATGATTCGGAGTTCTTGCAGAGTGGAACCATGCAGTACCAGACACGAGATAGATCTTCCAAAGAACAAGGCTTTTTTCGAACAAGCCAATTCATTTGGGACCCTGCGGATCCATTCCTTTCCCTATTCAAAGATCAGCCCTTTGTCTCTGTGTTTTCACGTCGAGAATTCTTTGCAGATGAGGAGATGTCAAAGGGGCTTATTGCTTCCCAAACAAATCCTCCTACATCTATATATAAACGCTGGTTCATAAAGAATACGCAAGAAAAGCACTTCGAATTGTTGATTCATCGCCAGAGATGGTTTAGAACCAATAGTTCATTATCTAATGGATCTTTCCGTTCTAATACTCTATCCGAGAGTTATCAGTATTTATCAAATCTGTTCCTATCTAACGGAACACTATTGGATCAAATGACAAAGACATTGTTGAGAAAGAGATGGCTTTTCCCGGATGAAATGAAACATTTGATTCATGTAACAGGAGAAAGATTCCCCATTCCTTAGCCGTAAAGATATGTGCCCATGAAAAGGGGATTAAGTGGAACAGAATTGGCCGGATGGTAGAGTCGTGGAAACACTTGTTCCTTCCATCTTTTTGGCCTTAGCTCCATGGAACAATATGCTACTGCTGAAACATGGAAGAATTGAAATCTTAGATCACTATGTGTGGATGATATGAACTGCCTAAACAAGAATTCTTGAACGGCGAAAGAGCCTATTACTCGCTACATCAAACAATCTCTACTAACGAAACCATGTAAATCCATCGGAAAATACGCATGTCCGCTGAAATGGTTGAGGATCGCCGGAATACTTCGTATCAACAGAAACAGATTTCGGATCTAATCAATATTGATTAGATCCGAAATCTGTTATGGAATTGCTCATTCAATGAGCATTCTCATCTCAATATTATGCCTTGAAGAGGACTCGAACCTCCACGCTCTTTAGCACGAGATTTTGAGTCTCGCGTGTCTACCATTTCACCATC